CGGTAAAATAAGAACAGCCCCCACATTCAAACCCCCTTTCTTACCATTAGCAAGGACTTGTTTCACTTGCTTATCATAAGGAATTCGAACAACTGCTTCAAATATAGTATCGGGAAGTACTGCTTGTGGAACCTCAATATCCACGGGCTTATTAGCTAAATGACAATTGGCACATACAATACGCCCGGTCGCTTCTCGTGGATTTTCATAACCCTGCTGCGCAAAAATGGGATATGCACTTGAAACGGATGTCCAAGTTATGATATATATCATGAGCGATACGGAAATAGATCGAGTAATATGTTCCTTTATCCAAGAAAAAGTATTTCTAGTTTGCATAGTCTAATCATTGGTCTGAAAATTTCTACAATAAATTGGGTAGGTCGCTAGTATAGTTTCCTATCCACGATTCTGCTATTTATTGGAATCATTTTACTGGAATACTATAGTMTAAAAATAGTATGAAAACCCCCCGGATAGAATGTTTTTAATACTTATGTAGAACTACAAAGTAAGAAACGTTCTAATTGGATTAATATTGGTGGATCATTTATCAATCATTCATTGAATGATAAATAACTACAAGTGACGGAGATACACGATTTAAATAACGAAAAATCCAATATTTAAAAATAGTATCGAGAATAACCGGAAAAGTGGAAACAAGACCAGATATAATTTGATCATTATGACCAAATCCAAAATCTTTGTATACAGAACCAATCATTAGTTCCCAGCCGTGGGGTGAATGAAATCCGATACATAAATCGGTTAATAAAAGAATTGAAAAAGCTTTTACTGTATCACTTAAGTTATATAGGAATTCCTGAGCCCAAGAGTTAAGAATAACAAGTTCTTCATTACCTAAAATAGAATAACCACTTAAAATAACAAAACAGATTATATTTGTCGAGAAGTGTAAAATTGTATGGATACGATCCTCGTTGTGTATCTTGATTAATTGGATCGTTTCTTTGTGGATTCCTATAAGAAGCTTTTGTAGATATGTCTCCGAGTATTCCTTGATCATTTCTTCCAAGAAGAGGATTTCTTCTAATTCTATGAACTTTTCTAGAATACTTTTTTCTTGAATATCATTCAAAAAAATTTCGGATTGGCCGATATTTGCCCAATTAATAATCCAAGATTCCATACTTTTAGTAAATGAGAGAGAAATCCACCAGGGCAGAAATACTATAGATGCAAGATACAAAAGAGGAGTGAATGCTTTCTTTTTTGCCATTTTTCGCCTGTTAATTAAAAATTAACCCACTCCATTTGTCGGACTTTATGCGATCGAATATGTCTTTCAAACATGAGTTCTAGACAGGGCATCAAACCTATGAATCTATTTTATTTGTGATTTTGTTTTGAATCTAGAAAGAATACAGAAAAGAATACAGAAATAGACTAAGACTCCACTTCAAATTCGACTKAAGAAATAATACAAAATAGTGTTGCCAGATACCTCAATTCATCAAATTCCAAACAAACGTCTCCTTTCAATGAATGGCCGAAAGAAGTACTTTAAGGAATGAATATTATTGAGATTTTGAGACGAAAGAACCCCTTATTCTATCAAAATATCCAAAATTTCRAAAAAAAAATTCCAACGATTCCCCATAGTCAAGAATAGAATAATTGAGAGAAAGATATTGTGATGGTCAAAAAAATAAGCGGCAAAACAAGACAGAAATGGGCCCGTTATCCTTATTAAGAAAACCCATTATTATTGGATAGTAAAGAACAGATAAAAAGGTCGATTGACAAAGAAAATAATTTACAAGATATGGTTTATCTGCATCTAAAGTATCACTTAGTTATCGAAAAACAGGATTCTTGCGTTTTTTCCCTCTTGCCGAGAAAGCATTCGTTCTTCCGCCCAGTTCCTTTTCTCAAAATACTTCAATTGGTACGCGCAAGAAATAGGCCAATTCCGCGGCTTTTTGTTCAATTTCTCGTGGAGTTAAATTCTCATCAGTACGGGTCAACGGAACAGCCCCCCGGCCTCTGATATCCATATAAAGGACACGACGGGCATAAATACCCTCTTTAACTTCTATTCGAACGGATTGAATATCTTTTMTAAGGAATCGGAGGAATATGCGACGATTTTTTCCAGGAAATCCCCAACGAAAAATACACACTATTCCTTCCTTTCTATCGAATCGATCATAACCACTACCTACATTCCAGGAAATTGTGCACCACAAATAGGAACTAATAAAGAGACCCGCGATTCCGTAGAAAGACATCACGATTCCCTGTGGAAAAAAAAGGATTTGCTGAGACGGAACAAAAGATATCAAATTTCTACCAAGAAAACTGGAAGTTCCAACCAACAAGAATCCTAATGAACCTAAAAAAACGATAAGGGCCCAACAAAAATTACTTAGTTTTCGAGACCCCGCTATAAGTTCTATCCATGTATGTTCTGATCGCCAACTCATACTTCATCCGATTGCATTTTATTAAAATTGAGAGAATACCCCAAATGATTTTGACTTTACTTTTTTTGTTTCCGAATGAACTTTCATCAACTAGCACTAGTTTGATGTGAACTAGCACTAGTTTGATGGGAACTTTTAGGAGTAATTCATCAAATTGTTTAGATCTAAAATAATAACATACCCCTCATATGATCCCAATATACATATTGATATACATATAGATCCACCAACTTTACATTTTAGGCATCCAGCGATCCTGATCTATTTGAAACTGGCTAGAATTCAGTTATCTATAGATCATTTTCTGCAGACATAAGAGCTTTTTCCTTTGTGTTCGGCGGAAATCACATGTTCTACTATATTTTCTTTTCCGAAATCAATATCTATGTTATGCTACAAGTCTAAGTTMAAAAAAAAAAGAATGAGACTGGGTCCCCTCGGATCTAAACAATCTTGTTTTTTTGAACATAAAGAAATAAAGAACCCATTGCAATTGCCGGAAATACTAAGCCTACTAAAGGCACAAAAATAGAGGGAAAATTGAAAGTTGTCATAAAATGGGGTACCTCGATTTATTATTTGTACCTGTTCTTATTTTTTTTTAATATCATATTTTATATTTATACTAATTATAATTAATAATTGTAATTATTATTAATTCGTAGCTATTATTAATTAATTCAATTTGAAAATTCTTATTAGAGATATTAAGTATCTAAGTGAGTATATAGAATAAGTCCAAGGAATGTAGAACTAAATAAATGGACTTATTTATCTATCTACATGAAAGATACATATGATAATCCATTTTCTTTTTCTTCGTTTCTTTGTGTTTTGTTCTTGTCTTCGAATTTCATTTTAATATTTAATAAAGAAAGAGTTTCTTACAAATTATCGAAAGATTCGTTAGAATGCGACACAACCGGGATTTTTAGTGAAAACGGGATTTTCGGGAGATGGCGAAAGATACAAAACTATATATCTATTTGTTCTATAATTTGAATTTGATTATATACGTAAGATGAAATTCGTTTTATTTTCCTAATTTCACGAAAGGAAGAACTCACGTTTTTATCTTGTTGATAGAGACTTCTTAATTAGTAATCGGGAATCTAGGTAAAAAAAAAGAGTTATACACAACTTTTGATTCTTTCTACAATTAGATCTTAGGTCGCCAAAGAAAACTCCCTTTTTAGTTACTTTGATTCCGATAAGCTAATATTCGGATAAGCTAACTACTTTTTTTGTTTGCTACAAATAAAATAATTGAACTTAGTGCGCTCTACTTCATTGAATTGGAATTCAAAGGAAAGAAGGCGTGGAGCTTAAATAACTCACTCAGAACACTTTTTAAAAGATTACGCGGTACGATTAGGTCGAATAAGCCCTTCTGGAATAAATATTCAGCCGCTTGTGAACCTTCGGGTACTGTTTTATTCAATGTTTGTTCAATTACTCTTTTACCCGCAAATGCAATGTAGGAATTTGGTTCGGCAATAATAATATCTCCCAACATACCAAAACTAGCTGTTACCCCACCAGTAGTAGGAGATGTAAGGATTGATACATACAATAACTTTTTATTTGATTGATAATCATATAAAGCAGACGATATTTTAGCCATTTGCATCAGGCTCAAACTCCCTTCTTGCATGCGCGCTCCCCCCGAAGCGCACACTATAATAAGAGGTAGAAATTGATTGGTAGCGTACTCAATCAAGCGGGTGATTTTCTCCCCGACTACGGATCCCATACTACCCCCCATAAACTGAAAATCCATAACCCCAATTGCTACGGGAATACCATTTAGTTGACCTACGCCTGTTTGAACAGCCTCAGTTAATCCTGTCTTTCTTTGATAAGAATCAATACGATCTTTATAAGGCTCCTCCTCCGAATGAAATCCAATGGGATCCAGAGAGACCATGTCTTCATCCATAGGGTCCCAAGTACCGGGGTCGATCGAAACTTCAATTCTTTCTGAACTACCCATTTTCAAATGGTATCCACACTGTTCACAAATATTCATTTTTGATTTCAAAAATTTCTTATAATTTAATCCATAACAATTTTCGCATTGAATCCACAAATGCCTGTATTTTTGAGTTGCATCGAGATCACTAGGCCTTTCTCGAAGAGTTAAATCACTACTCTTCGCGCGGGTTCGTATACTGGACCCCCCACCTTCACTACTAGTTTTACGTTTATCAAAAACGCACCTAGAAATGTAACCGTCACTACTATCACTTACAATGGACGTATCAATACAGATTTGAGACTGAAGATAACTGTCAATGCAACTAGTAATGTGATTATTCCAACTAGATTGAGTATCATAAATGGAACGATTGTATAAGGAATCTTCATTCGTAGATCCATTATTCATATAACTAGAATTGCGATAACTAGAAAAAGAACTTTCTAGTTCACTCAGAAAAGAATGATCGCTGTCAATCTCAAAAATCTTATTTTCTATATCAAAATAGATAGAATAACTGTCTCCATTACTATCCCTAACTAAAAAAGTATCATCAGATATGAAATTCTGAA